TTTGGAAAAATCTAAGAGGCTTAAACTCTTTGCATTATATTATGCTAACCCAAATAATTAAATATTATTGTTAGCACAAAAATCCTACCCATCCTAATTATTGAAAGCAGAATATTGCATAAAATTTAGAATTTTAAGGTAGTACAATAAATAAAAAAAACTAAAATAATAACAAAAGATCCATTAATTATAATATTAAATAAATCTCTAGTAAACCTACCAACCCCCTCATCAATCTCATACCTATGGAATATGGGGTTTATCCTAGGTATGACTCTGACTCTACAATTAATTACCGGTGTGCTACTGTCTATAAACTATATTCCTCATACAAGAATAGCCTTTGAGTCAATCATACACACCATACGAGACATTGATTCAGGGTGAATAATGCGCTACCTACACATAAACGGAGCCTCATTATTCTTTATGAGAATATATTTTCACCTATTTCGAGGAATTTACTTTAACTCCCCTAAGAAGTTGCCAATAGTGTGAATCTCTGGGGTTATGATTTTATTATGCTCTATAATAGCCGCCTTCTTGGGGTATGTTCTCCCTTGGGGGCAAATATCATTCTGAGGAGCAACAGTAATCACCAACATACTTACAGCAGTACCCTATATTGGTAGAAAAGTAACTCTATGATTATGAGGAAATTTTTCTGTGTCACAACCAACCCTAAACCGATTTTTCTCCTTACACTTTTTAATGCCGCTATTGCTGACTATACTAGTATTATTGCATCTAATGCTACTACACAAGAGAGGATCTTCTAACCCCATGGGGTTAGAACCTAACCTAGATAAAATAAAATTCTTTCCGCTATTCCTGATCAAAGACTCAACTCCACTATTATTTATTATTATAGTAATAATAGCATTAGTTTCAACAAATCCTAATATGCTAGGGGATGTAGAAAATTTCTCTATGGCAGCAATAGATGTAACCCCAACCCACATTCAACCAGAATGGTATTTCTTATTCGCGTATGCTATTCTGCGTTCAATCCCGTCAAAATTAGGAGGTGTTGTTGCAATAGCTATATCAATCATAATACTAACCACACTAACTCTTAAGTCAACTACATTAAACAAAAAATTTAATCCGGTGGCAAATAAAATATTCTGAATATTTGTAAGAACAGCTGCAATACTAACATGAATCGGAGCAAACCCAGTAGAAACCCCGTTTATCTTAGTAGGACAATTAGCTGCGGCACTATATTTTACATTGATAATTTATCTATACCTTTTTAGTTTAAATGAACATGGTATTTTCAATACTAAAGATAAAATAGGAATAATAACCACCTTAGCCTGTACCACTGTAATAGGAATAATAAGAGCAACATGAACAACAGTATGGCTAATAATAGAAGTAAATACTATAGCAATATGCTATATACTATCAGTAGACTCAAATAATAAAAAAATAAAAAACATGAATTCAATAAAATACTTTTTAGTACAGATGTTAGCCTCATCCTTTATTGCAATTATAGTGTCACAACAAATAACAAACAACAGCACTGAGCTATTACTAGTAATGTCCTTATTGATTAAAATAGGAGCGTGACCTTTTCACTATTGGCTTATAAGAATAATATCCACAATTAAATTAGAAAATAAATCTACACTATTATTAATGACTTGACAAAAAATTTTACCAAGGTCTATCCTAAGGGTGATAACCCTAGACACAAAAACAAAAATAATAGTTCTAACTCTTTCGCTAATAAGACTAATACTACCACTAGTAAAAATAAAACATATAAAAAACAGCATAATAATAGCACTTTCCTCTTTACATAACAACAGATGAATCCTAATCTCTGCTATTATTTCGTTTAAAACTTTAATTATCATACTAATTCTATACTCAAGAGCAATAATAATAACAATAAATACATTAAGAAAAAAAAGTAACTCTATGATAAATAGTATTCCAATAATACTAAGTTCATTGGCAATAATAGCAAATTTAAGAGGGATACCCCCTATGTCTATATTCTGGATAAAAATCATAGTAATTATAGAATCTATTCAAAAATCGATAAGAGCTAGAGTAATAGCACTATTACTAACCATATCCTGTGTTATACTAACAATTTATCTAATAATGATAATCCCCATATTTATAAAGTACAACAACAAAACCCAAAACAATAAAGGAATGGAAATAAACAACTCAATAAAAGCTATGCTTCAAGTATCACTATTATCAACACTAGTTATAATAATAGTTAAAGTAAGATTAAGCTAAACCTAATTGGAATTATCTTGATAGGATAAACACACAGAGCTTAAGCAAAGCAAATAGAGAATAGTGTAAAGCATAGCAATCTTTGGTATTGAAGGTATAACTCTAAGATATATAGTAGAACTTCTAATTCTTAACCTTCCTATGGAAATATCTTAACCAACAAATACTCTTAACAGTACAGCCAACCCCGCCCATCTCGGGGGGGGGGGGGGGGGGGGTCCCTACGCAGAAACAACGACAAAACTAATAAGAAACACAAATAGCCTATACAATTAATAGTGTGTATAAACAAGGTAAAGCCATAAGTTGTACGGAGTGACCAAACAAAACTTTCAAAGTTAAGATAAAAACAACAAACTATAGGTTAGACACCAAACCTGTAAAAAACTGAATACTCACTAAAGTTCTCTAAAGTTATTAACATTAGATTGCAAATCTAACCACTAGCGAGAATAGCGATCATTCTATAATATTTTAGAAACTCCTGTAAAAAAGAACCAGTACAAGCAACATGGAGAAACTTACTAAGAGCATAAGGAGATGAAACCAAAAATATAAAATCCATCCTAGACACACATTACAATATAATGTAATGTAACCTTAGGATAAACTCACTCATATAATAAAAGAATACTACAAAATCTATAAAGTTTAAAGAAACTAAATACAACTAAAACCAAAATATAGTCTAAGTGCAAATAAATATATAAAATAATGATCCTTACCAAAATAAAAATAAGTTAAAGAGAAATAATAAAGAGAAATAATAAAGAAAAGGAAAACACTAAAGAAAATAAAAAAATTCCTTTATGGAAAGAAAAGGATAAAAAAGATAATACTCCTCCTCCTCCTAAAATCTCAAATCAAGTATAATCAGGAAAAAAAGAAAAATCAACGTATAAAGAGCTCAATACTGGAATAGAAAATAACGATAAAAAAAAAGTATTACTAACAAAAGAACTAACAAAGAAAAAGGAAGGTATATAAAAATAAATAAAAACTCCACCTAGAATAATAAGCACACCTAAAAAGCACTCCAAAAAAGAAATCATAACCGGAACAGAAAAAAAAGAAAAAAAAAAATCACCAAAAAAAATAGAAATTATAAAAAGTACTACAACAGGAAAAATAAAAAATAATCTTTCTGCTGTAGAAGAAGAGCTAGAAAAAGAAGGAAATAAGAAAAATCTTCTAGAAATAAGACGCACACTATAACATACAGTAAGAAAACAGGATAATACAAAAATAAAAAAAAAAAAGCCACTAGACCAACTAAAAATACAACTAATAACTAAGTCCTTAGAATAAAACCCTAAGGAAAAAGGAAAACCAACTAGACTAACACAACTAGAAATAAAGAAAAGCTTAGAAAAAAACAAAATGCCAAAAGAGCCAAAATACCGTAGATCTTGACCACCTATTACTGAAACCATTAATCTACCTGTAGCTAGAAAAAGGGAGCTTTTAAAAAAAGCATGAAATATTATATGAAGAAAAGCAATCACCCAAACCCCAGAGGAAACAGAAAAAACTATGAAACCAAGTTGCCTAAGAGTAGATATTGCAACTACTTTCTTAAAGTCTTTCTCATAAACTGCGCACACTCCCCCTATCAACATAGTAAAAAGAGAAACAATAGAGAGGAGAAAAAAAATCGAATAAAATAAGTAATTAAATCGAATAAAGAGATAAATACCTGCTGTAACAAGAGTAGATGAGTGCACCAAAGAAGAGACAGGGGTAGGAGCAGCCATAGCTGCAGGGAGTCAAGAAGAAAATGGAATCTGAGCTCTCTTAGTAATACAACCTATGGAGATAAAGAAAAGAACAAATAAAGAAGAATAAAAGCCTATGTAATCATATAAGATAAATCCATTAAAAAATATAAATATAAAAGACAAAATAAAAAAGCTGTCTCCAATACGGTTAGTAAAAACAGTTAATAACCCAGAGCCTAATCTCGAAGAGTCATTATAATAAATAACTAGCAAAAATCTAATCAACCCTAACCCGTCTCAACCAAAGAGAACAATAACCCAAGATCCAGCAAAAACCAAAAAAAATATAGAAGCAACAAATAGAAATAACAGATAAAAAAATCGTAACCCATCTACATTAAAAAAATAAGAAATATCAGACATATAGAACTTTCTGTATAAAAAAACAAGACTAGAAATTAAAGAAACAAAAGAAAAGAAAAATAAAGAAATATAATCAAACATAAAAATAAAAGAAAAATCAATGTGAATACTTTCAACCAGCATGAATTCTAAAATAAAAGAATATGCACCCATTATAAATAAACTAAAGATAAAGAAAAAGAAAAAGAAAAAGAAAAAGAAAAAGAAAAAGTATAAATACAGAACCGATACCCCCTTAGAAAATTCTAATAGATTTAATAAACAGTAAAAGAAGATCAATAAAATCTTTAGTACCACAAACTAATATTTTTAAAAACTAATAGATCTATAAAGACTAACCCGGTAATCTAGACTATAGTTAAAACTACAACAATATTTAATAAACAATAAAAAAAAATAAGGGATAAAAAAGGACAAAAAAAGATAAAGAAAATATAACTAAAAAGTCTAAACAAGACAAAAAGAAAACTGAGTAATAAGGAAAGGAGCCATGGACCATAGAAATAAATAAATAAATACAATAAATTCCAGTAAATAGACAAATAAAAAATAATAACAACCACTCAAAAAAAGAAAATCTACCCATAGAACCAATAATATAAATTTCAGAAAAAAAAGACATAAAGGGAGGCAATCCTAGATTTAAAGCACAAGAAACAAACCAAAAAATACAAAATCTAGAACTAATAAATAAAAACCCCTTTAATAAGAGAATGGAACGAGAGCCTAACACAGAATAGGCTTTTCCTATTAAAAAAAATATAAGAGGAGAAATAAACCCATGGCAAACCATTATAAGGATACCACCTAATCACCCATAGAGAGTTAACCTCAAAACACCCAGAAATATAATACTTATGTGTACAATAGAAGAATACGCAATTGCTATCTTTAAGTCTATCTGACGAAAACACAAAATAGAAATAAATAAGCTACCTAATAAGCCCACGTAGAAAAAAAAAGTAAAGAGAAGTAAAGAAAAAGAAGTATAATCATTAACTAAAGATAAAAACCGAATAATTCCATACCCCCCAAGCTTTAATATCACCCCAGCTAAGATCATAGAACCAGACACAGGGGCCTCTACGTGAGCCTTTAATAATCAAGAATGAAGCCCAAAAACCGGTAGTTTAACCATAAAAACAAGAAACATAAACAATCAAAAAAAATAAGAATAATAAGAGTATCCATAAAATAGAAAAAAATCAGAAAAAAGAGACGTATAGTCTAAAATAAAAAAAAGGAAAGGAAAGGAAAAAAATAAAGTATAAAAAAACATATAAAAAGAAGCTTGAATACGCTCAAGGGAACTACCTAAACTCAAAAGATAAAAAAACAAAAACAAAAAAACCAACTCAAAAGATACATAGAAAAGAAAAAAGCTAATCCTAAGAAAACTAAAAATAATAAAAAATAATATAAAACAAAATAAGAATAAACCTAAGAAAGACAACTCTATAGAGAAAAAGGAAATAAAAAAAATCCAAAGTCTAATAAATATTAGAGAAAGTCTAACAAAATCGACAAAGAACAAACCATCAAAAAAACCAGTATTAAAAAAAAAAATAATATAAAACAAAAAAATCGTAAAGAAAAATAAAAATATAAAATCTAACAAAATAAATAAAGAAGAAAGAAATACTAAAAATAATAGTATCACTTAGGAAGAATAAAAATATAAGTATCTTTTAGAGTTTACACTGGAGATCATAACTGAAATACCAAAGGCCCCTAAGCACACCCCAACTATAATAAGTATAACTAAAGAAAACCAAAAAAAATTTAAAGATATATAAAAAACTGCCAATAAGATGAAGGATTCAAGCATAAGTAAAACTACTATAACCTGTAAGGAAGAATAAAAAAAAATAAAAAAACAAAATATAATAAAAATAGCCCCTGATAACACTATCCCAGTAAGTTCTAAGAAACGCTGATTTTGTAAATCAGAAGTACTTATGGGAATAATAACCATAGGACTAATAATAACACTAGTACTGTCAAAACCATCTCCACTCGGATTTTCCTTTTCCCTGCTGATACTATCTGTATGAGTCTCGGTAAATTCAATAATACAGACAGGAGTTCTATTTTCTACAAGAGCAATTGTACTTTCTTTTTCTACTGGAATAATAATCTTATTTTGTTACTGCGCTAGGATAGTAAATTTTGAAACAAAGAATTTTTCTATAGTATGAATATTGTTAGCAATACCTCTATTAAGACTACTAGCTATCGCTGAAAAAGAAGTAGAAATAACAAACGAAGCATTATCTGTTATAGAGTACCAAACACAATTTTTAACAATAGCAATCATGGTAGTAATTTTAAGCATAGTAAGAATTAATAAAAGAATGTTCAACCCAATAAAATCAAGAATAAGTATCTACTTACGGGAGATAATTACCGTAATATTCTTACTAGACTACATAATCTCACTAGTAGCTGTACTTATGTCAGTAGCTTTCTTTACACTCATAGAACGTAAAATAATAGGAGCAATACACTACCGTAAGGGACCAAGAAAAATCGCTGTAAGGGGACTAAGACAACCAATAGCGGATGCCGCTAAGTTAATAACAAAAGAAATAACAAAAATATCTATAGTAAAACTATATATATTTTACACAGGACCGTTGATTAGAACAATAGTAATATTCCTAACTTGAACTTTATTCGAGTTTTCATTTACGATTACACCAATAAGAATAAAAATTATCTTAATCTTTACAAGAATAAGACTAACAATCTACGGGATACTACTAATAAGGTGGGGATCAAATAGAAAATACTCAATACTAGGAGGACATCGAGCAGCAGCTCAAGTAATATCCTATGAAGTAGGAATATTCATCACAATCTTAGTAGTATCTTTTAATTGAAAATCGTACAGAATACAAATAGCAAGAACAATTCAACAGGGGTTATGAATAGGGCTAATACTAACTCCAGTAGCCATAACTTGAATTTTAATGTGTTTAGCTGAATCAAACCGAACCCCGTTTGACACAGCAGAGGGAGAGTCAGAAATCGTATCTGGGTTTAACATTGAATATGGAGGAGGACTATTTGCCTTAATTTTTATCAGTGAATATGGAATAATGATAGTACTAAGATTCATAACGAGAATGTTTTTTATAGGAGGGAGAGTAATTTTAATAAAGACACTATTAATTATATTTATATTCATCTGGACACGGTGCTCATTCCCTCGAGTACGATATGACAAATTAATAATAATGGCTTGAAAAATAGTATTACCTTTTATTCTAACTATGCTAGCCACAACTACAGTAATATATAGGATTTTGTATAAACGAAATCCTTTTTGCCCTACCCTAATAGCAAAAATCTTACGTTTTGAAGACGTAAAGTTTATATAACCTAAAGCCATACTAGAAACATTCTATTCTAAAGGTCCTTTCGTACTGAAAAGATAATAATTAATCCCTAGATAAAATCCAGTCTGGCTCTCGCCGACTTTAACTCAGATCATGTAAAAATTTAATAGACGAACAGTCTATCTGGTACAGCTTCTACGCCTAACAGAAATAGATTAATCCAACATCGAGGTCCCAAGCAGCATTAATTATAAGAACTATAAAATACTATGAAGCTGTTAACCCTAGAGTATTTTTAAAACCATCTAAAAAAGTCCAAAAAAAAGAAAAACTATTATTATTTTATAATTATAGTTGCCCCAACAAAATAAATAAATTTATAAAAATTCTAGGGTCTTTTTGTCTTAGGGAAAAAAATGTTATTTTCAACATATATATAATTTTAGAAAAAAAAATAATAATTTTTCGATTTCTACATTCATACAAGTTTTCAGTTAAAAAACTAATGACCTCGCTACCTTAGTGTGAAATCACAGCCATTAAATATTCATAGAGCAGTAGAGACTTAAAAAAATTAAGCTAAGATTTTAATAAACATATAGAAAAATAAAGAGTAAAATTTATTTTAGTTTAAAAGCAAAATAAATGAAAAATAAAGGAAATAATAACAGACACCTACTAATACCTTAATTAAAATTATATCATAAAAATCTAAATAAAAATTAGAAAGTAAAAAATAATGTTATTAAACAATTATCTACTATTAAGATAATAAAAAAAATAAAAAAATCAAACTAAAAAAATAAAAGGGTTACCCTCTAAGAACTAAATAACTAGATATAAGAAAAAACGGCAGCATATCACTTCTTAGGTAAAATTTAAAATAATAAAACAATAAAAATAAAACCAAAGATCTAAAACTTTCTAATAAATTTAAAATAATAACATCTAAGAGACCTTATACAAAAGGTAATAAAAAAAAATTATTAAATCTTGACAGACAGATATAAATAATTTTAAAAATAAAATAAATAAATATATAAATAAATATATAAATAAAAAGAGATAAAAAATTTCTTGTTGTAAGCAAGAAGACAAGATCTCTAACCAAGGTCCATCTCACAGAGCCTACTTTGCCTTGTTTATTTTATAAAAAAAACGGGGGGGGGGGGTACTTTATCATAATACCTATTTAAACAAAATAGATAGTACTTTTAGTAAGATAATACACACACTGGGTAAAACTATAAGAGACTAAAACTCTATGCTAGGTACTAGCTAGCCTAACTGGTTGGAAAATGTCTTTAGTGCAAAAAAAGCTCTTATCCATCCTGGTTGCAGAATTGTAATAGTATAATAATATATTAAAGGGAAATATTAATAGCGTATACGATGGATATACTTACTTAGTAAAGTATAATAACTTTTTTATTAAAGAGATATAAGTGAATTTGTATATAAATATATAATATTTCTATAAGCCATGCAAATTCACATCCATATAAGTATACAAACAATTTTATACAGATAAGTATATTTTATACCTTTATCTGTATACTTGTTTGTTTATATGTATGAAAGCAGGCTAAGGTAAGAGTAATACAATAATAATTCACTAACCCCGATTTCTTGTCAGAAGGGGTTAAGATCAAATCTTACGTTCAAGATTATTTTCTTATTCTTACCTTAGCCTGCTTTCATACGGGGGGGGGGGGGGGGGGAATCCCCCCTTACCCCAACTTGGCGAATGCTAAAGTTATTTAACCCCTTCAAAGTTAATGCCATTACGGCTAAAAGCATTTATAAAAGAAAATATAAAAAATATAAATAAGTAAACAATAATATAAAGTCATACAAGTAAAAAAATTATTTTTATAGATTGGGTAGCATACGTGTGTTCTATAAGAAGTATAGGGTTATCTAAAGAGAAATATGATAAATAGTTTCATTTATTGTTCTATTCGGGTAACTTCTCACATATTGAGATCTCTCTCGATGAATCCTAAGATATCATCCAGAGTGCGGCAATGAATTTCAGTCTGAGCAGTAGTATAAAAATCAGGGGTAAGATAAGGAAGAGGGCTAAGTCCTGGATGTAGAGCGGGAACAAAATTAGAACTAGTAGGAGGAAAATAAAAATGACCAAGAGGAGGAAGAGAAAAAGAACCAGGAAAAGAAGCAGGACATGGAATAGGAATGGAAGCAGAATCAGGAACACAAATAGGAATAAGACCAGGAGGAGGAAGAGGCATAGAAGAAAAAGGAGGAAGATTCATTACATCCATCACAGTTATTGTATAAACTTTACATAGAGAACCAGGGTTAGAACGGAGAAAATTACAAAGTTCAGTAGGTACTTCCAACCGGTTATATATTTCACCGTGGCCTAGAACTTCAATTAAAATAAATTTAGATCTATGAGGAAAACCGGATACAACAAATTCATAAAGGTATATATTGTATGAGTAATCCGTTATATAGGTAGCGAGATGCTCATGCACTAACAAGGCTAGATGGAAGTTCTCTACAAGATGGTTGATTTAAGTAAAAAATTAAGAGGTCAAAACTCTTTATACACTTAAAAGTAGGAATTATCTTAAACACAGATATAACTAGTATAAAAACAAGTACTACTATAAATATTTGGCACATAAGACACATAACAAAAAGATACAAAAATTCTTTAAAAAGAAATATAAAATCCCCAATCAAGGTCCACCTTCCAGTAGACCTACTTTGTTACGACTTATCTATCAAAAGAGTGACGGGCGATATGTACTTTTATTGCAATATCTATTCAACAAGAAGTTATATTACTAATTTACTTTCAAATCCAATTTTACCAAAAAAAAAAAAGACTAAATAAAAGTAGCTCATAAAAATCCACCCTATAATCTACAAGTAGACCTGAAATAAAAAAAAATTTTTTTTTCATAATAGAATAAACTCCATAACTAAACAGCCATACATAAATAAAAAAGAGGTAAAGATAAAAGCGGGCTATCTTTTAAATAACAAGCTCCTCTGAGAACGCAATAAACCGCCAGAAAAATTAAGTTTTTACACAATATACTACTACCTTAATATAATATAAAAATAAAAGGGTCTCTAATCCTAGTTTTATACTAAATTACAGATAGTCAGATAAAAACAAATTATTAAAAATTTCACCCATCAAAAAGAAAGTTTTTTTAAAAAATCCTTATACCTAAAATAAATATAATAAATAAAGTATGACCGCGAATGCTGGCACAAAATTAATCTTTAAGTACTCTTTCTACTAATAAAGAAACCCAACTATTAGAAAATTAAAACATAAATCCTATAAAGTACAATTATAAACATAATAGAAACTTCTATCAAACACCAATAATAACCCTTCTATTAACAAAAGAATATTCTAGTAAACTAAAATTGGAACACATTGCTACAGCTTCTTACATTTAAAAGACATAAAGATTATTTATCCTAAAAGTGTAGAGGCAAAAAAAGAAAGAGTTTACAGCTCCCCAATAAACCCCCATTTTCCACAAGGGTGGATTCTACAACTCCCAAAGCCGCAATCTTAGATAGACTAACCCCAGAAAAAAAAACAGATAGATGTTTAACTGGCTATAGAAGGTGGTCAAAAAATTTAAAGCTAAAAACAAAAAAGCAAATATCTAGACTCTAGAGATTATGAGCCCCTAAGCTTTAAGCTTTAAGATATTACCTAGCCATAAACCCCTAGGTCGAAACTAAGTTAAAAAGCTAGTACTAGAATCAATCTAAAATACCCTTCAACCACTCAAATAACGTAGATGTAATAACAATAATCAACACAAAATAAATAAACATCAAAACATAAAAACTAGACAAATAAAAAAGAGGGTAAACACATAAAATTAAGATCTCAACATCAAACAAAAGAAATATAGTAGAAATAACAAAAAAAGGCATAGAAAAAATAACGCCTAATCCAGAGATAGAAGAAAAGCCGCACTCAAAGGGAGACCTCTTTTCTAAGCCCTCCAGATACAATCTAAAGAATAATATAAAAACAAGGGAAAAAAAAATAAAACAAAAACAAAAACTAATAATAAAAATAAAAAAAAGCTTCAAAGCCCATAAACCTTCTAATTGGAAATTAGAAATACTTTTATACTAAAGGGCTAAACACCCCACCAGTAAAAAACTAAATATAAAAAGAACCAAACAATATCTACAAAATGTCAGTACCAAACAGAACACTCAAATCCTGTTGCGTGAAGAGGCCTAACCACTAAAAAAGAAAATCGAACTAAACAGATAAATAATAAAACGGTACCAATAATAACATGAAGCCCATGAAACCCCGTACCTATGAAATAAATAGAAGAATAAGCAGAACAAGAGAAGGTAAATCTAGCTACAAAATATTCAGTTAACTGAAAAAGAGTAAAAATAAAACCTAAAAAAATAGTAAAAATTAATCCTACAAGGCTTATTTTAAATAAACCCTCCTCCAAAGCATGATGAGCCCAAGTAACAGAAACACCAGAAGAAACTAGTAAAATGGTGTTCAAAAAGGGAATACCTCTGGGGTCAAAGGGAGTAACCCCTAAGGGGGGCCACACACCCCCTACCCTAAAGTCAGGAGATTCAGCTAAATGGATATAACACCAAAATATACCCAAAAAAAAAAAACACTCAGATAAAATAAAAAAAATTATACCAATCTTAAAACCATCCAAGACCTCAACATTATGGGAACCTTCGTAACAACCCTCACGGTGAATATCACGACCCCAAATAAAAGAAGAAACCAATAAAAACAATAAAGAAATAATAAAAGGGACACAATAAAATAAACGGACCATGATAATAGTACCTATGGCAAAACTTAAAAAAGATAAAGAAGTAAAAAAAGGCCAAGGACTAAGATTAACTAAATGGAAAGGGCTAAATTTTTTCATTTTAGTGTTCCCTATCAGAAAGGTATAAAAGAAGGAGAGTAAAAAAAACATAAGCTTGAATAATAGAAACACCTAATTCTATAAACACCAACAAGGACTGAAAAACAGAACCTAAAATAGTAACCCAAATAGGAAGTATAACAAGGAATCTGCCCACCAACCCCATAAGAAGATGTCCAGCTATCATATTAGCAGTAAGACGAAAAGTTAAAGCAAGGGGTCGAATGAGATTACTAAGAATCTCCACTAAAACCATAAAACTTATAAGAAAAATAGGAGTCCCCAAAGGAATAAGGTGTGCTAAAAAATGTTTTACAGAACTAATCCAACAGAAAATAATAATACCTATCCATAAAGAATAAGAAAAAGGAAGAGTTACCAGTAAATGAGAAGTGACAGAAAAAATAAAAGGAAACAAAGCAAGAAAGTTATACAAAGAAACTACTAAAAAGATAGAGCCAAATACGCTATAAATACCTTTTATAGGACTAGCCAATACATAATCAACCTCTGTTTTAACAGCTAAAAGATAAGAAGAAACCATAAAAGACAAGACCCCAAAAAATCAGTAAAAACTCGGCAAGAAAAATAAGACTAATAAACATATAGCTCAAGATAAATTATACAAAGATATAGAAGGGTCAAATATAGCAAATAAACTAGTTATCATTTTATCAGATAATATTAACAATAGTAGTCTTTACTTCAATTAAAAGAGAAGAGTGATGACCAAAAATAGAAGAAAAATATAATAAGAAAGAATAAAAACTAAAAAATAAAAAAAAGAAAATAAGTATCCAAGGTAAAGGCATTATTTGAGGTAGAATTAAGTAATGTGTCTTGACCTTGACAAGGTCATATTGTCTAAAACTGATACTTAATAAAATAAATAAAGTATAAGAACTATACTTAAAGGTAGAAATATCCACAAAAGAACTAATAGTGTCTAGAAAATTAGAGCCACAAAAATAATTAAAATCTACAGGCTGAGAGACACAAACCTCAATGGGCATAAATGAGTGATTAGAACCACAAATTTCAGAGCACTGACCGAAATAAAGACCCACTCGAGTAGGAGTAACGTAAAGCTGACTAACCCGCCCAGGAAGGGCGTCAACCTTTAAACCCAAGGCCGGCAGGGAAAAAGCATGAATTACATCAGTAGAAGAAATAATAAAACGAGTAGTAGCCTGTACTGGAATAACTAATCTCTGAGAACAAGACAACAAGCGGGGATAACTAACAGAATCATTATTTATAATAGAATCAAATATAAAAAACTTTAGACAAGAAGAACCAATCGAATAAACACGATTATGAAGAAAAGACAAAATATATCTTCAGTACCACTGATGACCAACAACCTTAACCGTCAAATAAGGAGAATTAACATCTTCCATTCTATAAAGAGCTTTTATAGAAGGTACAACTAAGACTACAAGCAAAAAAGATGGAATAATAGACCAAATAGTCTCAATCAAGGTACCTTCTACTAAATATTTATAAAAAATAGAAGAAGATACCAATAAAACTATAACATAAAAGACTAAAAGAATAACTAGAAGCAAGATAACTATGATATAGTCATGCAAGCAAAAAATCTCAGATATAGAAAAGGACCCTGAATCCTGAAAGCCTAAGGCTAATCATCTCGGCATTTATACTAAAAAAACAATAAGCCGCGAACAAGCTTTACTCTCTCAAGATGAGTATGTGGAGGTAGAGGACAATCTAAATAAAGCTCAGCGGAAGAAACAGAAGGTATGTTAAAAGAATACCCGCCACTGGCAATAGAACACCAAACAATAAATAAAAAAAAAACAATACTAATTAATGTGATAACTCTACCAACTCTAGATATAACATTCCAAAAAGAAAAAAAATCTGGATAGTCTGAATATCGACGGGGCATCCCGTTTAACCCTAAAAAGTGCTGAGGAAAGAAAGTAAGATTTACTCCTAAAAATATAAGTAAAAACTGTCTTTTCAGCATAATAGAAGATATGTTTAATCCGTAACAAAGAGGAAATCAGTGAGTAATACCAGCCATAATAGCAAAAACAGCCCCCATAGATAGAACATAATGAAAATGAGCTACAACATAATACGTATCGTGAAGACTTACATCTAAAGAAGAATTAGAAAGAATAACACCAGTTAAGCCTCCCACCCTAAACAAAAAAATAAAACCCAAGGACCATAAAAAAGAAGGGGAAAAATCTAAAGAGCCTCCAAGAATAGTAGCAAGCCAACTAAAAACCTTCACACCAGTAGGGACAGCAATGATTATAGTAGCCGCTGTAAAATAAGCACGAGTATCTACATCCAACCCAACAGTGAACATATGGTGAGCTCACACAATAAACCCTAATACCCCAATAGAGATTATAGCATAAATTATCCCCAATCTACCAAAAGGTTCTATTTTATTAGAATAAAATCTAACCGTATGAGAAATTATACCAAATCCAGGAAGAATCAAAATGTAAACTTCAGGGTGCCCAAAAAATCAAAAAAGATGTTGATAGAGAATAGGATCACCACCACCAATGGGATCAAAAAAAGTAGTATTAAAATTTCGATCGGTTAAGAGTATAGTAAGAGCAGCAGCTAAGACTGGTAAAGAAAAGGCTAAGAGAAAAGAAGTGATTAAAACAGATCAAACAAAAAGAGGAACTATAGGTCAAGATATACCATCTATTTTTATATTAAAAATAGTAACAATAAAATTGATAGCCCCTAAAATAGAAGAAATGCCAGCAATATGTAGACTAAGGATACCAAAATCAACAGCAGGACCTTCGTGGAAAGAATAGTCAGAGAGAGGAGGATAAACAGTTCAACCTGTTCCTACCCCAGAGCCAACAATAGAAGATCTAATTAATAAAGACAAAGAAGGAGGAAGAAGCCAAAATCTTATGTTATTTAAACGAGGATAAGATATGTCAGTAGCCCCAATTATAACAGGAACCAACAAATTACCAAAACCACCCATCATAATAGGTATAACCATAAAAAAAATTATAATAAAAGCATGAGCAGTAACAATAGAATTATAATACTCATAGTCCATTATAAAATTACCAGGCTGAGCTAGTTCTAAGCGAATAAGAAAACTAAATCTGGTACCTAGCATACCAGCTCAAAATCCAAAAATAAAATAAAGTGTGGCAATATCCTTATGATTCGTAGATAAAATCCATCGTATAAT